AACGTAACCCCTCTAACTAACAATTCATTAGTATCAACATGAGGTACAATTCTACATTGCATTGCCATAATTCATATGTTGCGCGTATTTGAAGTTATTATTATGCTACAAAAACCCTCTTTCCGCGCAGCTACATTTAAAATGTAGTACTGTTCCAAAATTCATTATGGAATAAAGAACCCGCCAATATAATCCATCTCATTACATCTTATTATATATAGAATAAGAAAAATATAGAATAAGAAAAAAAAATATAGAATAAGAAAAAAAACTGTCTTTTTGTATACTTTTCGACGGCAGCCCTTACACAATCATCAATACATCCGTTCAACACAACATAGGTTATCAAAAAGATTTATATGAGTTTACCAAAGCACGAAAGCCAGATCCGTCAGAAAATAGATTCTATTTTAAAAAGTGCATAACCGCATGGATAAGCTCACATTAATCCGTCCATTTTGGACCCAAATTTGGTATTTGGAAGAAATAACGGAAAGGAATTGAATGTAAGAATAGCAATTCATACAGAATATAAATGATATAATTCCTTCCAAAGTAATTGAACGAGGAGCCGTATGAGGTGAAAATCTCACGTACGGTTCTGTATAGTGACAGTTAAGGTAACTGATCTGCCAACTTTATCCATTATCAACCCCAAAAAACCAAACTCTGCATTACGTAAAGTTGCCAGAGTACGATTAACCTCTGGATTTGAAGTCACCGCTTATATACCTGGTATTGGCCATAATTTACAAGAACATTCTGTAGTTTTAGTAAGAGGAGGAAGGGTTAAGGATTTACCCGGTGTGAGATACCGCATTGTTCTCGGAGCCCTAGATGCTGTTGGAGTAAAGGATCGTAGGTAAGGGTGTTTATATTGCGTTGCAGATTCTTAGCAAATATCCAATACTTGCTATCCTTTGTGATGATGTAGTGTGAACATATGGAACATATGTAAGAGTGTATGGCTAACTCAATAACTAAAGTTTAGGTAAGGGAGACTGAAGTAAGCTATTACGAGATAATTAAAATATTTAATTCTACTATATCACACTATACTATATCACACTATATATATATATATATATATATATATATACACTATTATTTTGTTATTTTGTAAACTCAGAACTTAATCGTATGGATATGTAAAATACAGAATTTACTATAATTTACTATATTAGTAGTAAATATAGTAAAAAGTAGTAAATATAGTAAAAGAAAAATGGATACTCAATTTAAAGTTAGTAAATAAGATTCTATATGTATCTATTAAATTAAGCATGAAATTATGTGGAAGCGTATTCAATGAAAATTGTATGTTCGACTTGGATGGAGATTTCTCATATCTTTTAAGATCCACCCTACAAAATATGGTGTGGTGCAAAAAAAAAAATAAGTGATTGATACGTTTTTAACCCTTATTAAATTAAAATAAAACTAGCTCTTTCATGCCCCATGTCACGTCGAGGTACTGCAGAAAAAAAAATTACCAAATCCGATCCAATTTATCGTAATAAATTAATTAACATGTTTGTTAACCATATTATGAAACACGGAAAAAAATCATTGGCTTATCAAATTATCTATCTAACCGTAAAAAATATTAAACAAAATACAGAAACAAATCCATTATCTGTTTTACGTCGAGCAATGCGTAGAGTGACTCCCAATATAGCAGTAAAAGCAAGACGTGTAGGCGGATCAACTCATCAAGTTCCTATTGAAATAGGATCTAGACAAGGAAAAGCGTTTGCAATTCGTTGGTTATTAGGGGCATCCCAAAAGCGTACGGGTAGAAATATGGCCTTCAAATTAAGTTCCGAATTATTAGATGCTGCCCAAGGCATTGGTGATGCCATACGCAAAAAAGACGAGATTCATAGAATGGCAGAGGCAAATATAGTTTTTGCGCATTTTCATTAATTCAAACGAGTAATAAATATATAAAAAAAGCATATATTGATAAAAAGGAGGGAGAAAAATCTATAGGGGCTTGTTTAAAAAGAAAAAGGAATCTTAATGATTTTCTAATTCCTGAACATCTTCTATCTCCCGTACGACGGAGGGAATTTCGAATTCAAACTTGTTTCAATTCGAAAGATTTGGATATTATGAAGAAAAATCCAATATTTTGCAATGGAAAGAACATAAGAAACTGTTGGCAATTTTTGAATGAGGACAAGCGTTTTCATACAAATGGAACAATTCTATTAATTAAATTCAAATTGTTCCTTTGGCCAAATTATAGATTAGAAGATTTAGCTTGTATGAATCGCTATTGGTTTAATACCAATAACAGCAGTCGTTTCAGTATGTTAAGAATACGCATGTATTCACAACTTTAAATTCATGAATTCCAATGAAAATTTTAAAAGATCGTAGATCTTCTACTATCGCATGAGATCCTTGTGAATTTTATTTGAATCTCTTATTATTATATTATCCATTATCCTTGGTTTTTTTTATTTTCGAATCAAAATTACGGAAATAAATCATTAAGGAAAAATGGGACCGTATCGGCGGCTACAATCCCCGATTTTATAACCTCACAATGCATGACGTTCTTAGGCTGTTCGTTACTCTGTTCTGGATGGTGAAGAAAGAGGTGTGAATCGATATTGGAATTGGGCAGTAAGAGGGATTATAGTGTAGAACAAAACAATTCTACGATATTTACTTTATGTCACACGTTGGGATTGGGATTACTTAGCTGCTATGTTCACAGAAACAAGAAAGAACGGTAAATGCAAATTGAAGGAATGGGCTGGAGTTATGAACTTCTTAGAATCATGGAATCGATTCGATCATCAGATTATAAGTTTATTACAGACCAGGCCGGATATAGGGTTCATTACATTCTATTTAGGATACTTATTTGGTTTTCTATTGAATCGAGAAGGGTATTTTATTTTACATCTTCTTGATTATAGAAGATATCGATTCCAATTTGATGTATGACTCGGTCCTATATGACATGACCGATCGATAGAAAGAGGTCCTATATCACATATCACACGGATAAATATTCCTATTCATGGAATACAATTCACTTTCAATAGTGAAATGGTAGGCACGCGGGGCTAAAAATCTAGCGCTCAATAAAAAAGGGCGCGGAGGTTATTGATATACCAAGTATCTTATCTATTTTTATTTTTGAAACCCACGATTCGTTATTGGAGCGGATAGCAACAACGTATTCTCCGATGGTTTTAATGAGTAGTTTGATGTAGCGAGTGATAGGCTCTTTCGCCGTAGGCAGTTATATCATCCACACATAGGGAATAGGTGAATAGTGATCGATTCCATGTTTCAATGAAAGAAACAAGTGTTTCCACGGCAACCGTACAATTTTGTTTCCATTCCACATGGGCACATCTATTTACGGCTAAGGAGGGGGAATCAGATGTTCATTTCATCCGGGAAAAGCCATCTCTTTCTCAACAATGCCCTTGTCATTTGATCCACTAGCCTTCCGTTAGATAGGAAAAGATTTGATAAATACTGATAACTCTCGTATAGAGCATTAGAACGAAAAGATCCATTAGATCTATTGTTTATAAACCATCTTTGGCGATGATCGAAGTGCTTTTCTTGCGTATTCTTAATGAACCAACGTTTATATATAGATGTGGGAGGTTCTGTTTGGGAAGCAAGTGACATCTCTTCATATGCAAAGAATGCTCGCCGTGAAAACACAGAGGCAAAGGGCTGATCGGAAAAAAATGAATCCGCAGGGTCCCAAATGAATTGGCTTGGTATAAAAAAACTTTGTTCTTTGGAAGATCCGTCTCGTGTCTGGTATTGCGCGGTTCCACTCTGCAATAACTCCGAATCATTCTCTTGAAGCTCATCCTCTTTATGATAAATCCGTTTGCACCCAGTCCAATAGCTAGGGCGCCATATTCTAGGAGCCCAAACTATGTGATTGAATAAATCCTCCATCTGTTGCGGATCGAGGGCCCCTTCTTCAACCTCCGATTCGTATTTTTCATATAGAAATCTCTGATCGACAATTTGCGTCATATCTAACGCTCCGCACCTTGGTTCGGACCGAAGAAGTAATGTCATGAGATTATTATCAAACTGACTGCAATCTTTTTCCGCCGGAGCGCCTTCTACTTCGAACAATAATAATAGCAATAAGCCATGAACTAGATAAGAAGAATCATTCTCAACGAATCCATAATAAGTGATCCGCTTATTTTCATTGGGTCTGTATGAAGACCAAAGATCTTGAGCGACCGATCCGGCCGAACAACTCAAAAGATAAAGAAGTATCGTGAATTTCTTCATGCTCGTTCCAAGTTCGAAGTACCATTTGTACAAATAAGAATCCCCTACCTGGCACAATTTCTTCTTCATGTAGATAGATATAGGATCTAGAGGGCAATTACTTAGAAGTACATTTTGTGCAACAGCCCTTCCTATCTGATAGAAAAGGATCCCATGATCCTGAACCCATCTTATCTGGGATCGAAAATCCCAAGTTTTTTTATGAATAGCCAATCTAATTGTATGAGTTTCTATAATGGATTTCTTCTGTGTAATACTGATCGATAAGGCCTCATTGATAAGTGTTATAAGATCTTGCGCATTTGAACCCATGGTTATGGGCCCGCCGAATCCGTTAGCACGGAACATCCTCTTTTCCAAACGAAATCCCCTAGTATATGAAAGAATGAAAAAGTGCTTTCGTTGTTGTGGAATAAGAAGCCTTCGTATCTTAATGCATGTATTTAATTTATTCGGAGCTATTAGAGCGGGATCTACTTTTTGGGGAATATGAGTCGAAGCAATAACAAGAATCTTTCCGGCGGAACATCTTTCACAATCCTTGGATAGAGAGTTGGATAAGTAATTCGACTCATTCACATGCAGATCATGAATGTTTGGAATCCATATTATGCAAGGGACCGTTGTTGCTTTTGCTAATTCAAATTGAAGGGTGATATCAAAGGTGATATCAAATCGGTCTCTTTTGGGCGTCATATACATAGTTAGCAGCTCCATATCAATATGGATATCGTCACTATCATCAATAGGATAACCCTTAGGTTTGTAATCCAGGAACTCGTTCGTAAATACCGTAATGAAAGGAACATAGGAGTTTGTCGCTAGGCATTTGACCAAACAGGATCGCCCAGTTCCTATAGAACCTATCACTAAAATACCTTTATAGGGGGATAGGGCTAAGCGGAGCGAAAAGGGTTTTCCATTAGTCGATGGGGAATGAAAACTATTAGTCCCGCACGAGGTTTGTGAAGAAGCAATTGTCTGATAATGAGCAAGGAATATCCGTCTTTCTGCTAAACAGGATTGATTAAACTCATAATTCATTAGATTCTTTTTATGAATGTCAACTAAGTATCGTAAGGAGATTGATCCCGGTTGTTCAATCATTTGATAACCAGAGTCATTTTTTGATAAATGATCACTATGAGTCAGATTCCATAGAATCTGATCAATCCTTCTTTCTGACGTTAAGGCGGAGAACTGAACCAAGAATTCTCTTTCTTCATCATCAATTAAATCACTGTTCGCTAACCAGAATTCTATTTCATAATCAACCCGATCACCATTCCCGTTTTTTTTTATGATCGATGAATAGATCTCTTTACTTGTACGACTGAGATGTCTCGTATTTATCGAGACGATGATTGGATTGATGGGATTTGGTAGGATACTTACAATATGGATGAGATTGATCTTCCAATATATCTTCTGAGAACATATTGATTTAACCCCCCCATAGGGGGGGCCGCCGCATATTTCTTCCAAAAAATATCCTAATCGTTCCAGAACAACCATCAATAGATTCTTTAACCAGAAAGAATTCAGTTCGGATAGTTCAGATGTAGGATACCTATCCAGAAGTTTTCGAAATTCCACCATGTATGATGGAATCATCAAAGATTTGATCTTTTCTAACTCTGTCTGTAACTCACTAGAGGCCCGGAAAACAACTAGAAGATGCATACGAACGAGATATCCGGCAACAAGAAGAAGGAAAAATATGGAATAGAGGAACTCCTGAACATTTATTGATCCCAAATGTGCCCATATCAATGGAACGTTATTTCGATGAATCCTCTCTTCAGACAAAATAAGATTCTGTAAACATTGACTCGAAATCTCACTGATAAGAGTAAGAGTCCATTGGGGAAGGCTTTTCTGAGGGATTGGCCGTGATACATCTGATCTATGCATCATATCATGAAAAATGGATACAAATTTTTGACTGCTACTTAGTATCGGCAATGGGTCCGAAAGGGTATCAAAAAGGGTAAGATGAAGATATCTGCAACCCGTTGAAGTAAGGAACCACGGCATGTACGTTTGGACCAGATTCCATTTGAATATATTGTAAAAAGCACTATCTCGTTGAAAGGTTCTACGCATCTGCCCTTTCTCAACGCATTTCTTAAGACGAATGCTCCGTTTTTTCCTCTTTCCGGATGGTAAAGGCTTATCAGAACATGGAGTCAAACCCTTGTTTGAATTGAAAGCGAGATACTGATGCAAGCGATTCCCTTCGGAATCAGAGAGATTCCTATCTGAAAGGGGCCGATTGACTATTTGTTCCTCTGTTATAGGTGTTGTAGAAATGTCTGCGATCGAGTAAATAGCTCTACGAACGAATGGATCGGATCGAATTGGAAAATGGAATGATTTGTACAAGTTATACGTTTCATCATGGAAATCCTTAGGTATGAAGATGTCAGATACCTGTGACTCAATTGGTGAAATAGCCTCTCTCTCCAAAAAAAGATCTTTTTTTTTATCGACGCACAAATAAAAGATTGGGTTGTGAATGGACAATATATTTAGGAATTGTCCATATGTAAGGTCATAATTATTGATACGGGTCTTTTCCACATCAAAGGGTAATCTTTTGTTGCAATAGAACCAGAAGTGAGGCGGATCATTCAAGAATCGAAGTCTATTTGCTTTATAAAAAGAAGATATCAATGAACTTCTATGAAAGGGTTTCACGGGATTCAACCAATTGTTTTGATCGTGGGATATCATGGAGAAACAGGAATTCGTGTTATCCAAGGATTTCTTTATAGTATGGAATTGGAATGAGTCAATCATCCGCTTTGGTATCTTTTTGAACAGAAATTTCTTCAAATGAACGATTTGAACACCTATCAATTCTAACAACTGATTGCAGAGTGGATCATTCGGATCATAGATGTGGATCTCGGACTTATGAATAGGGATATTCCTAATGCTCATTAAGAAAAAGGGAAGTGACTTGGACAAAAAGAAACGAAGTGACTGAGACAAATATTCTTTGTCGATAGCCTCGGACCGATCGATCAAATATTTATAAATACGCAATCGATCGAACACTACTTGCACTGCTTTAAAAGTATTCTTCTGTTCAGAAACGAAATGTTCCTGTAAATACTTACTACCGTTGGACCATTTGTATCTATATGCATCAGGATCCCGATTCACGGATCTCTCGGTTCGATAAATCATAGGATCAACCCATTTATTCGGACTATTTTTCCAATTTGATAGAGGCTGGTTGATCCTATCTTTCATTATAGTTATTTGATCCCTTTGAATTCCATATTCGGGATCGGATCGATTCAATACATTTCCATAGGTGCTACATCGATTAACTGCCTCCATTATGTCGTTGCTAGCAAATGCCATTTTAAGTTTGGGATCTTTCAAATCATTACCGTAAAAAGATTCATTCTCCTCACTGGAGTTGTTTGGATTCAACCCGTATGAATCGATATAAAAGGCAAATCCCCTATGGTATACCATATCCGGCGGCTCGGTTATTGATAGAGTGAATAGATCCGCCATTTTTGGTAATCTTTCCAAAAAAGACGCGCATTCCCCCTTGTTCCGGTCATGAAATAGATGAAAGAAAGAAAAGAACGTCTTTTTGTTAAAGAATGAAATCTTATTGGAACTGCCCATATCCGGGATGTGATACGGTTCCGGAGGATGAATCGAGACGGTATTCTGTAAATACGTAATTATTTTGAATATATCGACCATTTCCTTTTTTTCCCCTTGCCTGGAAGGGACAAAAGAAACATCTTGTTTTTTATTACAAAATTTCGAATCTATGGTGGACCTCTCAGTAGGATTCGAACCCAGATGAAGTTCTGACCATCTGTCAGAGAAAAAAGCAGGATTCCCAAGAACTTCTTCGATTTCTTCCGAAAGCAGATGATCATGCATCAGCTTCTCGATGGAGTAAGATCCAAGATCCGATTCTCTCTCTGTTCGTTCCGTTTGAAGAAAGGAAAGATCCCAAAGAATGGATCGCTCTTTTAGTTGCTGAATCTCTGTTTGATCGATAAATGCCTGATATTCTGAATTCTCAATTCTAACGGAATGATCAGAAGAGGATCCTTTCCATTGGTTAGAATCCGTTACTTGAACGGAGATAGATCTTGTGGGATCAGTAGGATCATATTTAATATTTGACAATACATTCCGTAGATCCTTGTTTACCAACCACACACCGTCTAACCAAATTCTCGAGACGTTCCTCAAAAAATACGACCAACTTTGGCGGAATTGCCACATATGAAATTTCGCACAAGTTTGCAAAGAAATACTCCGCTTGTTTCTCGAGAATAGATGGGAAATCTCATTGGATTGCATAGTTGTCCCGGTCCCTTGTTGTTTGAAGAAAGGAATCGGTATTTTTTCACGAAAAGCAGACATGAGATAACAAATAAAGTATTTCCCTAAGAGCAGCCCCGAATTCCTAGGAGAAAGACTAGGAAACAATTCCCAATCACGGTCCTTGCGGATCGGATCATCCGCCGTATAGGATAAAAAAAGAAACTCCTTCAGAGATTTGCTATCCTTTTCTTTGAATGAGATCTCAATTCCAGCTATGGTTTCATTCACTATCTGACAACCGTAATCCCTCTTTTTTCCGATCCGATTTCTCCACCACCGCGAACCGGTGGTAAATTCAGGCATGATACACCTTTTCTTTATTGGGATAACCCGAGCGCTCGCTTGCAGATCATAAATATTTTTCCGATGCAGGAGCGAAACAATCGACCTATTTGTATTGGAAGACCAAAAAGATTCTTCCAATGTATCATTTCTGGGTCCAATGGAATTCATAGGTATAGGAAGAAGCCCCATCAGATATATATTTTTTCTTTCGACCATCCTTTGATTGTGAATACGAGATAGAAGGACCGCTACTACAAGCAGCGCTGCACCTTTGATCGTGAAATTTATTGCACCTTGTGAATCACGTGAAAGCATGATACTCCAAATTCGGGGGTCAAAGAGTTTCATAAAACGTTCTTGGTGGAAAAAAATGTGAGTAAAAGATACCGCTGAATCAAATTTGCTCCATGAATCTAATAAATAGTTATAATTCTTGGTCTCTATCAATTCGAATATCCAGGATTTGTATTGATGTTTTTTCATTGATTCCTCCTTCAGATTTCAATTGTAATTTGTACGGGGATTCCCGTTAAGCATCCGTGGCTGAATGGTTAAAGCGCCCAACTCATAATTGGCAAATTCGTAGGTTCAATTCCTGCTGGATGCACACCGCGAAATTGGCTCTCGATCAATGGAATCCCATCATCCATACATAACAAATCAGGTATATTCATACCATAACATATGGGCAGATAAGAACTAGAATTCGAATTGATACTGGAACTCATAGGAAGAAGATGGATTTATGAATGGAATCAAATATGCGATATTTACAAAAAAGTGCCTTCGGTTATGGGGGAACAATCAATATACTTCTAATGTCGAATCAGGATCAACTAGGACAGAAATAAAGCGTTGGTTCGAACTCTTCTTTGGTGTCAAGGTAATAGCTATGAATCTTTATCTACTACCGGGAAAGGTTAGAAGGATGGGACATACAATGCATTACAGACGCATGATCATTACGCTTCAACCGGGTTATTCTATTCCACCTATTATAGAAAAACTAACTTAAAGCAAAAGACTTAATAACACGGCAACACATTTCTACAATACTTCCACCTCGAGCACACGCAATGGAACCGTAGACAGCCAAGTGGAATCCAATTCACGAAATAATTTGATCTATGGACAGCATCGTTGTGGTAAAGGTCGTAATGCCAGAGGGATCATTACCGCAGGGCATAGAGGGGGAGGTCATAAGCGTCTGTACCGTAAAATCGACTTTCGACGGAATGAAAAAGGGATATCTGGTCGAATCGTAACCATAGAACACGACCCTAATCGAAATGCATGCATTTGTCTCATACACTATCGGGATGGTGAGAAGAGATATATTTTACATCCCAGAGGGGCTAGAATCGGAGATACCGTTGTTTCTGGCGCAGAAGTTCCCATATCAATGGGAAATGCCCTACCTTTGAGTGCGGTTTGAACTATTGATTGACGTAATTGGAAGTCACCAATTAGGTTTACGACGAAACCTATAAATTGATCACTGATCCGATTGGAGTGCCTCTACGGGATAGACCTCAACAGAAAACTGTCGAGTGACGGCAGCAAGTGATTGAGTTCAGTAGTTCCTCCTAGAAAATTATTGCTCTAGGGATATGGTAATATGGAGAAGACGAAATTGTTTTAAGCGCGCGCAGATTATTCACATTTCATTTGATGGTCAGAGGCGAATTGAAAGCTCACTAAGCGGTGGTAATTAAAAATACCCCCGGGGGAAAGAGAAATGTCTCCTACGTTATTCGTATATCAACGTGATTACATAGAGTCATCCGGTCTGAATGCTACATGAAGAACATAAGCCAGATGACGGAATGGGGAGACCCAGGATGTAGAATAGTAGAAGATCATAACATGGGTGATTCGGCAGATTCGGATTGTGGTACTTCATATCAGATTAATCATCATGTACATCTAGAAAGCCGTATGCTTTGGAAGAAGCTTGTACAGTTTGGGAAGGGTTTTTGATTGATAAAAAGAAGAATCTACTTCAACGGATATGCCCTTAGGCACGGCCATACATAACATAGAAATCACACTTGGAAAGGGGGGACAATTAGCTAGAGCAGCAGGCGCTGCAGCGAAACTGATTGCAAAAGAAGGGCAATTGACTTCATTAAGATTACCCTCCGGGGAGGTACGTTTGATATCCAAAAACTGCTTAGCAACAGTCGGACAAGTGGGGAATGTCGGGGCGAACCAAAAGAGTTTGGGTAGAGCCGGATCTAAGTGTTGGCTAGGCAAGCGTCCTGTAGTAAGAGGGGTAGCTATGAACCCTATAGACCACCCTCATGGGGGCGGTGAAGGGAGATCTCCGATTGGTAGAAAAAAACCCACAACCCCTTGGGGCTATCCCGCGCTTGGAATAAGAAGTAGGAAAAGGAACAAATATAGCGATGGTTTGATTCTTCGCCGCCGTAAATAGGACCATTCAAAATCCCATTGAAATCGGTAAGAAAAAAGATAAGAAGATGGTCGAACGACGGGAATCCGCTGCCTCGATCCACTTGGTTCACCCTGTCCCTTTACCTAAATAAGGAAAAGTATTTTCTTTTATCATTCTACCTCAGATTCATATTTAGTTAGATATTGCCAATTTCCAAAATGTATGTAAAAAGGGGAGTAATCATTCGTGGTACGTTCACTTACAAAAAATCCTTTTGTAGCTATCGATTTATTGGGAAAAATTGAAAGACTAAACATGAGGGAGGAGAAAGAAATCATAG